TTCAGAGTATCATTTCCTATCTGATCCCTTTGAATTCCATATTCGAAGTTGCGATCGGATCTATTCATTAAAAAGAATCGATTCGATACATTTCTTATGTACCCATAGGTGCTATATTGGATTTGAATCAGATTTCGGATCAATCTATATTGATTGACTGCCTCCATTATGTTGTTGCTAGCAAATACCGCTGTTTTTAGTTTGGGATCTTCCAACTCATTCCCGCAGTAGATCCGGACCAATTTTTTTCTGATCCTTCGAGAAAAAGATTCATTCTCCTCATAAAAAAGAGGAGGTAGAACCAATAAAGATTTCTTTTTCGATTCATCTCTGGAGTTGAATACCTCATTCAAGAATTTTTTTTGATCCAACCCGTAGGAATCAATAGAAAAGGCAAATCCCCTACGAAACACCAGATCCGGCTCGGTTATTGATAGAGTGAATAGATCCGCCATTTCTGGGAATCTCTCTTCTGATTCAAAAAAATCGTGGCGTAACGCGTATCCCCCTTTGTTCCGGTCATGGAATAGATGAAAGAAATCAAAAAATGGATTTTTGTTCAAGAATGAAATCTTATTGGAGCTGTCCATATCCGGTTCATCCTTCGGAACCAGATCCGGGATGTGATATGGTTCCGAAGGATGAATTGAGACGGTATCTTGTAAATACGTAATTATCTTGAATATATCAACCATTTCTTTATTTTCCGCTCGCCTGGAAGGGACAAAAGAAACATCTTGTTTTTTCTTCAACAATTTATGATCTCTAGTGGACCTCTCAGTAGGATTCGAACCCAGATGAAGTTCTGACCATCTGTCAGAGAAAAAAGAACGAATGGATCTTGTAGGATTCCCAAGAAATTCTTCGATTTCTTCCGGAAGCAGATGATTATTCATCCGCTTCTCAGGTTCCGTGAATAGCCAGGACATGGAGGAAGATCCAAAAAGGCATTTCGGGAATCGATCTGATTCTATCTCTGTTCGTTCCGTTTGAAGAAAGGAAGGATCCCAAAGAATCGATCTCTCTTTTAGTTGCTGAATCTCTGTTTGATCGATCAATGTGTGATATTCTGAATTCTCATTTATAACGGAATCGAAAGATATAACGGAATCGAAAGAATCTCTGGATTGATCAGAAGAAGATCCTTTCCATTGGCTAGAATCCGTTACTTGAACGAAAATAGACCTTGTGGAATCATATTGAATATTTGACAATACATTCCGTACCTTGCTAAAAAACCGATCCTTGTTTACCAACCACACATTGTCTAACCAAATCCAATTCTCTCTCGAGACGTTCCTCCAAAAAACCGATTCGTGCTGATTCTTCCCCCAACTAACGAAGAGATCTTGGCGGAATTGCCACATATGAAATTGAGCACAATTTTGCAAAGAAATACCCCACTTGTTTCTCGAGAAGAGATGGGAAACATGCTCAATATCATTGGATTGCATAGTTGCCCCAGCTCCTTGTTGTTTGAAGAAACTCTCCCCCTGAATTGGTCTTTTTTCACGAAAAGCAGACATGAGATAACAAATCAAGTCTTTCCCTAAGATTTTGAATAGCTGTCCCGAATTCAAGTTGATTATGTTTCGTTTCTTCCTCGGAGAAAGACGATCAAAAAATTCCCAATCATGGTCCTTGCGGATCGGATCATCCGTATAGGATAAAAAAAGAAACTCCAGATATTTGCTATCTTTCTCTTTGAATGAGATCTCAATTCCAGCTACGGTTTCCTTAGATATCTGACAACTAGAATCCCTATTTTTTCCGATCCGGTTCCTCCACCACCGCGAACCCCGGTTAGATTCAGGCATGATACGCTTTTTCTTTATTGGGATAACCCAAGTACTCTCTTGCGGATCCATGAAACAACTCTCAGAAATCTTTTTCCCTTTTGGAAGATACAGGAGCGAAACAATCAACCTATTTCTATTGGAAGACCAAAAAGATTCTTCCAATGTCTCCTTTCTGGGTCCAATGGAATTCATAGGTATAGGAAGAAGCCCCATCAAATAGAGATTTTTTCTTTCGACCATCTTTCGATTGTTAATACGAGATATAAGGACCACTACTACAAGCAGTACTACACCTTTGATCGTGAAATATCGATTGCTTGTTGCACCCTGTGAATCACGTGAAAGTAGGATACTCCAAATTCGGGGGTCAAAGAGTTTCATAAAACGTTCTTGGTGGAAAAAAATGTGAGTGAAAGATCCCGCTGAATCGAATTTGATCCATGAATCTAAGAAATAGTGAGAATTCTTGATCTCTCTCAATATCTCTCTCAATTCGAATATCCAGGATTTGAATTGATGTCGTTTCATTGATTCCTCCTAAAGATTTCATTTCAATTGGAATTTGGTTATTCACGATGTACGATGATCCCTGTTAAGCATCCATGGCTGAATGGTTAAAGCGCCCAACTCATAATTGGCAAATTCGTAGGTTCAATTCCTGCTGGATGCACGCCAATGGGAACATTCAATAAGTCTATTGGAATTGGCTCTGTATCAATGGAATCTCATCATCCATACATAGCGAATTGGTATGGTATATTCATACCATAACATATGAACAGTAAGAACTAGAATTCTTATCGATACTGGAACTCATAGGGAAGAAAATGGATTTATGGATGGAATCAAATATGCAGTATTTACAGAAAAAAGTATTCGGTTATTGGGGAACAATCAATATACTTCTAATGTCGAATCAGGATCAACTAGGACAGAAATAAAGCATTGGGTCGAACTCTTCTTTGGTGTCAAGGTAAGAGCTATGAATAGTCATCGACTCCCGGGAAAGGGTAAAAGGATGGGACCTATTATGGGACATACAATGCATTACAGACGTATGATCATTACGCTTCAACCGGGTTATTCTATTCCACCTCTTATAGAGAAAAGAACTTAAAGCAAAAGACTTAATAACACGGCAATACATTTATACAAAACTTCTACCCCGAGCACACGCAATGGAGCCGTAGACAGTCAAGTGAAATCCAATCCACGAAATAATTTGATCTATGGACAGCATCGTTGTGGTAAAGGTCGTAATGCCAGAGGGATCATTACCGCAGGGCATAGAGGGGGAGGTCATAAGCGTCTATACCGTAAAATCGACTTTCGACGGAATGAAAAAGGGATATCTGGTAGAATCGTAACCATAGAATATGACCCTAATCGAAATGCATACATTTGTCTCATACACTATGGGGATGGTGAGAAGAGATATATTTTACATCCCAGAGGGGCTATAATTGGAGATACCATTGTTTCTGGTACAGAAGTTCCTATATCAATGGGAAATGCCCTACCTTTGAGTGCGGTTTGAACTATTGATTTACGTAATTGGAAGTAACCAATTAGGTTTATGACGAAACCTAGAAATCGATCACTGATCCAATTGGAGTACCTCTACGGGATAGACCTCAACAGAAAACTGTTGAGTAACGGCAGCAAGTGATTGAGTTCAGTAGTTCCTCATAGAAAATTATTGACTCTAGAGATATGGTAATATGGAGAAGACAAAATTGTTTGAAGCGCGCACAGAACCGGAAGCGCCCCTTGTTTCAAAGAGAGGAGGACGGGTTATTCACATTTCATTTGATGGTCAGAGGCGAATTGAAAGCTAAGCAGTGGTAATTAGAAAGACCCCCCGGGGAAAAATAGAGATGTCTCCTACGTTACCCGTAATATGTGCAAGTATCGACGTAATTTCATAGAGTCATCCGGTCTGAATGCTACATGAAGAACATAAGCCAGATGACGGAACGGGGAGACCTAGGATGTAGAAGATCATAACATAAGTGATTCGGCAGATTTGGATTCCTATATATCCACTCATGTGGTACTTCATCATACGATTCATATAAGATCCATCTGTCTAGATATCATCATATACATCTAGAAAGCCGTATGCTTTGGAAGAAGCTTGTACAGTTTGGGAAGGGGTTTTGATTGATAAAAAAGAAGAATCTACTTCAACCGATATGCCCTTAGGCACGGCCATACATAACATAGAAATCACACTTGGAAAGGGTGGACAATTAGCTAGAGCAGCAGGCGCTGTAGCGAAACTGATTGCAAAAGAGGGTAAATCGGCCACATTAAGATTACCATCTGGGGAGGTCCGTTTGATATCCAAAAACTGCTTAGCAACAGTCGGACAAGTGGGTAATGTTGGGGTGAACCAAAAAAGTTTGGGTAGAGCCGGATCTAAGTGTTGGCTAGGTAAGCGTCCTGTAGTAAGAGGAGTAGTTATGAACCCTGTAGACCATCCCCATGGGGGCGGTGAAGGGAGAGCCCCAATTGGTAGAAAAAAACCCACAACCCCTTGGGGTTATCCTGCGCTTGGAAGAAGAAGTAGGAAAAGGAACAAATATAGTGATAGTTTTATTCTTCGTCGCCGTAAATAGGAACATTGAAAATCGAATTTTTGGAATTGGAAATAATATGATGGGCGAACGACGGGAATTGAACCCGCGCATGGTGGATTCACAATCCACTGCCTTGATCCACTTGGCTACATCCGCCCCTTCCCTTATCTAGCTAAAGGATTTTCTCTTTTTTCCATTCATCATTATACTTCAGATTAAGATCGAGATATTGGACATAGAATGCCAATTTCAAAAATGTAAAAAAAGGAGTAATCAGCCGTGACACGTTCACTCAAAAAAAATCCTTTTGTAGCTAATCATTTATCGGGAAGAATTGAAAAACTCAACAGGAGGGAGGAGAAAGAAATCATAGTGACTTGGTCTCGGGCATCTACCATTATACCCACAATGATTGGCCATACAATCGCTATTCATAATGGAAAGGAACATTTACCTATTTATATCACAGATCGTATGGTCGGTCACAAATTGGGAGAATTTGCACCTACTCTCACTTTCGTGAGACACGCGAGAAACGATAATAAATCTCGTCGTTAGTCGTTCTACTAAGTATTCATGTGAAAAGCCTTATCTTATATCTTAAGAGTCTTTATCTTATAGTAAGAGTAGAGGTATATTTATTTTCTTTTTCATAAGACTTAGACTTTTCTGACTTATCTTATACTATGCTTCACCTAGGCACTTATCATTCATTGGCGGGGGAGAACTTTTATGATAAAGAACGAGAATTCGGATAGAGAAGCAAAA